GGCACATACAATTCGTCCAGTTGCTTCCCGCGGGTTTTCATAACCTTGCTGCGCAAAAATGGGATATGCATTTGAAATAGATGTCCGAGTTATTACGTATATCATGATCGATACAGAAATCGATCGAATCATCTGTTCCTTTAACCAAGAAAAAGTATTTCTATTTTCCATGTCCAATCGCGGATCCCGGAATTTCTACAATAAATTAGATAGGTAGCTAAGTTAATCTAGTTCCCTATACACGAGTCTGTTGTCATTCTACTGCAACAGTTGTACTGGAATGATGAATACCTTGAGCAGGTAGAAGTAGAAATAGAAAGAATTTTGCTAAAAAGAAAAAGGGCTTTCTTTCTAAAGGAAGAAAAATGCTAATTTTATTAATATTAGGAAAGCCAATTATGCTTCACTAATTGAAAGCCAATTATGCTTCACTAATTGAATGATAAATGACTACAAGCGAAGGAGATAGACGGTTTAAACAAAAAAAGACCCAAAATTTCAAACACGTGTCTAGAATGACAGGAAAACTACAAACAAAAATAGTGAAAATTAGCTCGTTAGGAGCCCATCCAAGATCGTTGTAGACCCAACGAATTAGTAGTTCCCAACCGCGGGTGGAGTGAAATCCAACAAAAAAATCCGTAACTAAAAGAATAAAAAAAGCTTTTATTGAGTCATTTAAGTTATAGAAGAATTCCTGAACCCAAGAATTCAAAATGACAAGTTCCTCTTTACCCAGAAAAAAAGAACCACTTAGAATAGCCAAACAGATTATATTTGTTGAGAAATGCAAAATGATATGGAGATGGTCCTCATTATCTATTTTGGCCAATTGTATTATTTCCTTGTGTATTCCTATAGGAAGTTTTTGTACATGTGTCTTCGGTTTCTCTTTTATCATTTCGTCCAAGAGAAAAAGCTCTTCTAATTCTATGAATCCTTCTAGAATCCTTTTCTCTTGAATGTCCGTTAAGAGAGTTTCAGGTTGCCTGGTATTCCACCAATTCTTAATCCAAAGTTCCAGACATTTGTTAAAAGAGAAAGAGACTCCCCAGGGCAAAAGTACGATAAATACAAGATATAGGAAAGAAGGCAATGCTTTCTTTTTTTTCATTTTTGATCTGTAAATTGAGTTGTTAATGAATCCGCTTCATTCGTTGACTCTATATGATATTTCTTTTTTTTTTTGAAGCAAAAATTCTATAATAAGGTTTAAGACCTTGTGTTTGTATCTATTTCTCTTTTTGTATACTAGTGGAATTTCATTGTATTGGGTTCTTTCTTAGATCTAAATGGAGTGGAATAGAGAAATAGAATAAAAAAAAAAGCCCTTTCTTTCATATGAAAAGGGAAGAATATTAGGCCATATATCTCACTTGGACAAAACAAATTAGAAGCAATTTTCTCTTATCCTCGGTTGTTCCTTCCTTTAGATAAATACTCGAAAATACCCTTTTTTCCTTTGGTACTCAAAATACTTCAATTGGTACGCGCAAGAAATAGGCCAATTCGGCAGCTTTTTGTTCAATTTCTCGTGGAGTAAAAAACTTCTCATCAGTACGAGTCAAGGGAATGACCCCCTGGCCACGTATTTCCATATAAAGGATACGACGAGGATAAAGACCCTCTTTAACCTGAATTCTAATTGATTGGATATCCCGCACAAGGAATCGAAGGAAGATGCGACGTTTTATTCCAGGGAATCCCCAACGAAAAATGCACACTATTCCCTCTTTTCTATCAAATCGGTCATAACCACTGCCTACATTCCACAAAATAGTGCACCACAAATAGGAACTAATGAATAGGCCCGCGATTCCGTAGAAAGACATCACGACCCCCTGTGGAAAAAAAAGAATTTGTTGAGATGGAAGTACGGATATCATATTCTTACCAAGATAACTGGAAGCCCCAACCGCTAAGAATCCTAATGAACCTAGAAAAAGAATACAGGCCCAGAAAAAATTACCTCTTTTTCGAGAACCTTTTAGAAGTTCTATCCATATGTGTTCTGATCGCCAATTCATATTAGATATACTAAATCCAGCAGCGGTTAATTGAAATTGAGAGAATAAGCTAAATGATTTTGACTTTACTTTTTTTGATTCTGAAATCGCCTTCAGCAGCTAGTACTCCTGTGAAAAAATTGGTTAGATACATTGACTTTCTATTCAAAAAAATTCCTGGATCCACTTAAAAAAACTCGCTATACTCGGCTACGCATATGTATGCATTTATGCTCGTAGCCTATATCTGCCTGCATCCATAGACGTTTTTCATTTGTGTGTAGAAAGAGCTACATACCCTATCATATTAATATATTACTTACACTAAAAAATATTTGTATTATCATCCTGGAAATACATTGAGCAAATTTGGCCCCGTCGGTTCTAGACAATCTTATTTTTCTGCACATAAAGAAATAAAGAAGCCATTGCAATTGCCGGAAATACTAAGCCTACTAAAGGCACGAAAATAGAGGGTAAGTTTAAATCTGTCATAGAATAGGTGTCTCAATTCCAATTTACTATTTCTATCTATTCAAAATATATCTTAAGATTCTTATGATATAATTAAGTATATCTATTATAAGGAATATTGACTATTGTATTTTTGAGTTTGCAAAAAAAAGATTTTTTTTAGATAAATAATACTAACTAAAGTATTCTATAAAAGTATTCTATATCTCTAAAAAATGAATGGAATGGATAATTATATTTTTCTTTTTCCATTCTCATGGCCTTTCTATCTTTCTAATCGAACTTGAAATTGGATTCAAAAGAAAGCAATTGTGAAAATGAAAGAAATACCTCTTTCAGAATACCCTTTAATTAAAATTGCAAAAGTAGAAGTGGAATAGAATATCCGGTTGAAGGGTAATGATCATACATCTGTAATGCATTGTATGTCCCAGAATAGGTCCCATTCTTCTACCCTTTCCGGGTAGTCGATGGCTATTCACAGCTACTACCTTAACACCAAAGAAGAGCTCGACCCAATGCTTTATTTCTGTCTTAGTGGGTCCCGATTCGACATTAAAAGTATATTGATTCTTTCCCAATAAACGAAGACTCTTTTCTGCAAATACTGCGTATTTGGTTCCATTATCGTATGATAATACTCTATTTTGATTTGTATTTGTTTATTGTATTATACCTTTCTATATTCTAGATATATAGAATAGAAGAATCTCGATTTGTCAAGTCTCATGATCGTATCAAGATATATTTAAATTTGGCTCGATCTTTTAAAAGATCGAGCCAAATTTAATTGCAATCAATTAGAAGAATAAAGAAGAATTACTGCATTTCGTAACTCATTTATTCTCTTTCTATTTCGCTTCTTTTTTATTTAGACCTTCTTTATATCTAGTTTTATCTACTTAATCGATGGTATCTACCGGCTTGAAGTCAAATGTGATCGCTTTCCATACTTCACAAGCTGCGGCTAGTTCAGGACTCCATTTGCAAGCTGCTCGGATAATTTCATTACCTTCACGAGCAAGATCGCGCCCTTCGTTACGAGCTTGTACACAGGCTTCTAAAGCCACCCGATTAGCTGCTGCACCTGGTGCATTCCCCCAAGGATGTCCTAAAGTTCCTCCACCAAATTGTAATACGGAATCGTCTCCAAAGATTTCGGTCAGAGCTGGCATATGCCAAACATGAATACCCCCTGAAGCCACCGGTATAACACCTGGCATGGATACCCAGTCCTGCGTGAAAAAGATACCGCGAGAACGATCTTTTTCAATATAATCATCGCGCAATAAATCAACAAAACCTAAAGTCATTTCGCGTTCCCCTTCTAACTTACCTACTACTGTACCGGCGTGGATATGATCTCCCCCAGACATACGCAATGCTTTAGCTAATACACGGAAATGCATACCATGATTTTTCTGTCTATCAATAACTGCATGCATTGCTCGGTGAATGTGAAGAAGTAGGCCATTGTCGCGGCAATAATGAGCTAAACTAGTATTTGCGGTGAATCCTCCAGTTATGTAGTCATGCATTATAATAGGAACCCCTAATTCCCTCGCAAATACAGCTCTCTTAATCATTTCTTCGCATGTACCTGCAGTCGCATTCAAGTAATGCCCCTTGATTTCACCGGTTTCGGCTTGTGCTTTATAAATAGCTTCGGCACAAAAGACAAAACGGTCTCGCCAGCGCATAAATGGTTGTGAGTTTACGTTTTCATCATCTTTGGTAAAATCAAGTCCACCGCGTAGACACTCATAACATGCTCTACCATAATTTTTTGCGGATAATCCCAATTTTGGTTTAATAGTACATCCCAATAAAGGACGACCATACTTGTTCAACTTATCCCTTTCAACTTGGATACCATGAGGCGGACCTTGGAAAGTTTTTGAATAAGCAGGAGGAATTCGTAGATCCTCCAAACGTAGAGCACGTAGGGCTTTGAAACCAAATACGTTACCCACAATGGAAGTAAACATGTTAGTAACAGAACCCTCTTCAAATAGATCTAATGGATAAGCTACATAACAGATATATTGACTGTCTTCCCCAGGAACAGGTTCGATGTGATAGCATCGTCCTTTGTAACGATCAAGACTGGTAAGTCCATCAGTCCAAACAGTTGTCCATGTACCAGTAGAAGATTCCGCAGCTACTGCAGCCCCCGCTTCTTCAGGCGGAACCCCGGGCTGAGGAGTTACTCGAAATGCTGCCAAGATATCAGTATCCTTGGTTTCGTATTCCGGGGTGTAGTAAGTCAATTTATAATCTTTAACACCAGCTTGAAATCCAACACCTGCTTTAGTTTCTGTTTGTGGTGACATAAGTCCCTCCCTACAACTCATGAATTAAGAATTCTCACAACGACAGGGTCTACTCGATATGGACTAAGCGTAAATGAAACCTTTGCAAAAATCTTAAAAAAAGATATTCAATTAATATCAACTCATTAAATAAAAAAGGGAGTATGCTTAAGTTAATGAATATGTTTCATTCATATATAATGCGTACACCCTGTGTACGTTCTATCCTATAGGAATTCGACTATAGGAATTCGATAGGAATTGAGTTGTTGTTATGGTAAGTTAACATGGTTCAGTATTAAACCATAGATTTGATTCACCAAATCCATCATTATTGTATACTCTTTGATAGATATAGCGCAACCCAAACTAACCCCTTAATCCTTATTTTACAATTTCATAAGTTCTTATCTTAATAGGCCCTTTTCTTATTTTGAATCTAAATACCTAAATACTAAGAAAATTCTCTGTTGACAGCAATCTATGCTTCACGGTAGTATATATTTTGTATATCGAAGTCCTAGACAGGAAAGTGGAAGAGGCAAAGATCCTTGACAAAAGGAAAAATGTCTATGAAAAAAAGATTGATTGAACTTTCCACCGGACTCATTCCATGAGTAAACGAGTGAATGGGATTCGCTTAGGCAACGAAATCAAGTGCTAGTCCCCTTTTCTTTTTTATTGAATTAACTAATTCATTTCCTTTTAACTTTTTGATTTTTGGATATTTTTTTATTTGATTTGGCATTATTCAACAAGAAAAAAAAGAAAAATTTCGACAAATTCCTTTTTTTTAGAATTATGTGATAATTATGAGAACCAATTCTACTACTTCGCGTCCCGGGGTTTCCACAATTGAAGAAAAAAATGCAGGACGTATTGATCAAATTATTGGACCCGTGCTGGATATCACTTTTCCTCCGGGCAAGTTGCCTTATATTTATAACGCTTTGATAGTCAAGAGTCGGGACACTGCCGATAAGCAAATTAATGTGACTTGTGAGGTACAACAATTATTAGGAAATAATCGAGTTAGAGCTGTAGCTATGAGTGCTACAGACGGGTTGATGAGAGGAATGGAAGTGATTGACACAGGAGCTCCTCTTAGTGTTCCGGTCGGTGGAGCTACTCTCGGACGAATTTTTAACGTTCTTGGGGAGCCTATTGACAATTTGGGTCCTGTAGATACTAGTGCAACATTCCCTATTCATAGATCTGCGCCTGCCTTTATTGAGTTAGATACGAAATTATCTATCTTTGAAACAGGTATTAAGGTGGTCGATCTTTTAGCTCCTTATCGGCGTGGAGGAAAAATCGGACTATTTGGGGGGGCAGGAGTAGGTAAAACAGTACTCATCATGGAATTAATCAATAACATTGCTAAAGCTCATGGAGGCGTATCCGTATTTGGCGGAGTAGGGGAACGGACTCGTGAAGGAAATGATCTTTATATGGAAATGAAGGAATCTGGAGTAATTAATGAAAAAAATATTGAGGAATCAAAGGTAGCTCTAGTCTATGGACAAATGAATGAACCGCCGGGAGCTCGTATGAGAGTTGGTTTAACTGCCCTAACTATGGCAGAATATTTCCGAGATGTTAATAAGCAAGACGTGCTTTTATTCATCGATAATATCTTTCGTTTTGTTCAAGCAGGATCGGAGGTATCCGCCTTATTAGGGAGAATGCCCTCTGCAGTGGGTTATCAACCTACCCTTAGTACAGAAATGGGTTCTTTACAAGAAAGAATTACTTCTACCAGCAAGGGATCGATAACTTCGATCCAAGCTGTTTATGTACCTGCGGACGATTTGACCGACCCTGCTCCTGCCACAACATTTGCACATTTGGACGCTACTACCGTACTTTCCAGAGGATTGGCTTCCAAGGGTATTTATCCCGCAGTAGATCCTTTAGATTCAACCTCAACTATGTTACAGCCTCGGATCGTTGGCAAGGACCATTATGAAACTGCGCAAAGAGTTAAAGAAACTTTACAGCGTTACAAGGAACTTCAGGACATTATTGCAATTCTTGGGTTGGATGAATTATCGGAGGAGGATCGTTTAACTGTAGCAAGAGCACGAAAAATTGAGCGGTTCTTATCACAACCGTTCTTTGTGGCAGAAGTTTTTACCGGTTCTCCAGGAAAGTATGTTAGTCTTGCAGAAACAATTAGGGGGTTTCAACTAATCCTTTCCGGAGAATTAGATGGCCTACCCGAACAGGCTTTTTATTTGGTGGGGAACATCGATGAAGCTAGCACGAAAGCTATAAACTTAGAAGAGGAGAACAAATTGAAGAAATGAAATTAAATCTTTATGTACTGACTCCTAAACGAATTATTTGGGATTGTGAAGTGAAAGAAATCATTTTATCTACTAATAGCGGCCAAATTGGTGTATTACCAAACCACGCCCCCATTAACACAGCTGTAGATATGGGTCCTTTGAGAATACGCCTCCTCAACGACCAATGGTTAACAGCGGTTCTGTGGAGTGGTTTTGCGAGAATCGTTAATAATGAGATCATTATTTTAGGAAATGATGCAGAACTGGGTAGTGACATTGATCCAGAAGAAGCTCAACAGGCACTTGAAATAGCCGAAGCTAACTTGAGTAGAGCTGAGGGTACAAAAGAATTGGTTGAAGCAAAGCTAGCTCTCAAACGGGCTAGGATACGAGTCGAGGCTATCAATTGGATTCCCCCATCCAATTGAAGACAATCCAAAGGTTTCGTTGATACAAAGAAAAAGGATAGAAGGGTAGAAAAAGTTATTAGATAGCGAAGCGAAGTAAGTCCAATGCTATCTAGTAATTTTTCTACCTACCTACCTACTATTGGATTTGAACCAATGACTCCCGCCGTATGAAAGCAGTACTCTAACCACTGAGTTAAGTAGGCAATTTATCATCGCAAAAGAAGCCACATTACTTCGATCGATTATAGATCGAATCCTTTTTATAAGCAATACCGCTCCATTATTGGTATGGTATTCCATTATTGGTATATAGTAAATAGATCAAAGGGATATCCTATGGCATTACAGAATATTCATCTTGACAAGAAATTATCTATATGTTAAGATATCTCTGACAAGGGCTATAGCTCAGTTCGGTAGAGCAACTCGCTTACACGTGCGCCAATGCTTTTCAAGGGAATTTATTATGCAATGAACATAATTGACCTTATTGCAAAATCAATGTCTTACTTCATGGATTCGAGAGAATAGGAGAACAGTAGCCTGACAAACAGTCGGTTCAGTCCGATTCGGGTGCCAATTCTGGTGCCTAATCAAATAGAACCCCTATTGATTTGCTAGTTGATAAGGTAAATATCCAGCCCACTCAATGTTAGGCTTAATGAGGATAAGGGCCTCCAAAAAACTTCTTTTCGTTCTATGAACTTTAAGGTGTATGAAGTCTCATAGTCAACTCTTGCAGCGGAACGATAGAGACTCCATTTCACTTAGGTTGATTTAATTTAGGCCGGAGGCAGACCTAAGTCAAGGTAATCCTCCTTTGAAACACTTTGGTATTGCTCCTAGATAGATCATAATACAAATAAATCAATCAGAGCACAGGGAGCCATCTTATTATCTTTCCGTAAAGAAAAACTATGGCGGATTAACTGATCTTTACATCAGTTGATGAAAGAGCCCAATGCAGAAAAATGCATGTTGGGTCTTTGAAACAGTTCGAATCATTTCGATAATAATCCGTTTGATCTGTTTTACCGAGAAGGTCTACGGTTCGAATCCGTATAGCCCTACTAATATATATGTCTTTTTTTTTTTAGATTTTAGGATGGATATCCTATGTTTCCTTTAGTATAGTTTTCTTTTCCTTATTAGTACTTGTTTATAGACTCGACGGTCGCTTGCGCCCTAGAATAGAGATAAAAGCATTACCATAGGCTCATTTATCGAAAATCATAGAGACAGGAAAAGAAAAAAGAATTTCGATCAAATCAATAGAAGGAAAGATCCCTTATCTGATTTGAATTCCATCCTTCTTCAAATAAAATAGGATATGCCCTAAGTCCCTAAACTTTACTATAATGACTGCAACAATTTTCTCCATTTTGCGAATTCCTATTTTGTTTGATTTTGCGAATTCCTATTTTGTTTGAAGTATATTACTATAATATACATTATGTCAAAATATACATTATCTAAATAGATCTACTTTAAATAGAAAAAATCGAAAGAAAAAAAAAAGAAAGAGTAAATAACAAATAAAAAGAAAGAGTAAATAACAAAACAGGATATTCTGTTTCATAATTCTAAAATCGAGTTCTTTTTTTTTTTTTTAGTATTATTCCTCATTAGGCTGCGTAATCCTATTTTAATTAGGTTCTAATCTAATTAGTAGTAAGTATTTTATTTTTTATTTAATAGTCTCTGACTATCCTTAAATAAAGGATAGAGCAATTCTTTTTTCTAGAGATTCTAGAGAAAACGAGACAAAGTGAAGCAAAAGAGTTTTCTTTGTATAAGAATTAGGTCTATACCATATCTAAATAGAATGGAAATCTAAAAGAAAGATAGTGGGGATTCTTTTGGATGAATCCTTAAGGAAGACATGGCACAAAAGAAACAAAAGCTAAAGTAAGCGCTCTTTGGTTTGAGCAAAAGAGATTCTTGTTTCACCGAGGAAAAGAGAGAAGTTCTGGATAAATTGACAATGCCAACTGAATTGACTAATTTCAGTTCTGCCTATTCCACATTAATGGGAGTACATTTATGTTCCTGCTTCACGAATATGATATTTTTTGGACATTTCTAATAATAGCAAGCCTTATTCCTATTTTGGTATTTTGGATTTCAGGGCTTTTAGCCCCGATTAGTGAAGGACCAGAGAAGCTTTCTAGTTATGAATCGGGTATAGAACCCATGGGGGGTGCTTGGTTACAATTCCGAATACGCTATTACATGTTTGCCCTAGTTTTTGTTGTTTTTGATGTGGAAACGGTCTTTCTCTACCCTTGGGCAATGAGTTTTGACGTATTGGGTGTATCCGTTTTTATCGAAGCTTTCATTTTCGTGCTTATCCTAGTTGTTGGTTTAGTTTATGCATGGCGAAAAGGAGCCTTGGAATGGTCTTAACTGAATATTCAGACAAAAAAAAAAAAGAAGGAAAAGATTCCATTGAGACAGTCATGAGTTTGATTGAGTTTCCGTTACTTGACCAAACTAGTTCCAATTCC